TGGCACGCGGGAAGGGCTCGTGCAGCTGCATTTGAAAAAGGAATTGATCGTGATTTTGAACCTGTTCTTTCCATGACTCCTCTTAACTAGTTGAGAAAAGAGAAAAAATAGTTGAAGTAGGAATCAATTTGATTCTACTATACATATTGATTGGGTCGATCAGGTCCTATCCTAAGAAAGAATGCATATAGATTCAATCATAAGAGAAAGGCCAGTCACTGAACATCAACCCAATCTTAATGAATAAGGGGATAAACAACGACACCTGTGAACTCGGATAGCCTTGTGCCCCACCTTTCATTCGCTACGATCTTTCTTCTCTTATGATTTTTCTAGTTAGCGTCACAAAGAGCTTATTCTATCCCCCTCGGTGAAAGCAGTGACACCGCTTACGAGAGCAAGGGATGATTTCACAGTTAGAAAATCTTGAACAGGTAGGAGCGATTACTGATTCAATCACACCGGAGACTTTCACAGCTACTATCACTCTAAGAACGGGTATTCATCCTAGGCAAAGAAAGTCAAGCAGGATCGGATTCAGTTCCCCTTCTAGCGGCGGTTCCTGATTCAATTGTAAGTGGTACTCTTGATTCAATTCCACCAAACAGTTCCATAGGAGCTTGCATTCGAGTCCTTTTCTTTATATATGATGTCACTTCTTTCCCCTGCTTTTAGTGAAGTTCCGAGCAATCCCAAAACCAAAAGTCCATCCCAGCTGTCAAAAGATCTATGTGCGGATAAGGGACGAAGAATGCTTAAAATCCCGGTTATTCCTCTCCACTCTCCAAAGAGCTCCTTCTATTCCTCAAGTCCCACATCGGCTTGATGCCATTTTCATGAAGGAGAATGCCCCAAAAGCGTCTGCACTGTACAAAATCGGATGCTGTCAAATTTGCCTTATTGCAGTTACTCTCTTTACTTTCTCTCAGTGAAGTTCCTAAATAGGAATATTTTTTAAAAAAGCTCTCGATTCAAAAGTCATTTCTCGAGTAAGATGAATGTGTAGCTTCTTCTCAAGCCGGCAACTAAAACAGTCTTCTATCCAACACCGGTTACTTCTATAAGACAAGAGCTCCTAATGGAACAATTACCTATTCTATCTGATTCACTGCCAATACCCAGAAAATCTGGTATTCAGATTCAATTGCGACAAGAGCACGTTCGAGAGCAGGGGGCAGAAAGACCTTCTACTTCTATTGCATCAACAGCTGATTCAATTGCTATCAGTTCTAAGCCTTAGTCATCTATTCGATCAATGCAGCCTTACGACTTATCTTTAATCTAATCCATTATTTGCCGCGAAGAGCTAATCTTTCTACTCTACCAGTTTTATGAAATTTCAAGTTACCTGCTAATTAATCCGCGCTTATTCACCATCAGGAAAGACCGGAAATCCAGTAAGAAGGGTCAGGTAAGAGGCAACTAACATGCTAACAGCAGCCTATTATGATTCACGTGGCAAAGAGCCTGTGCTATCTTGCAGAGGATTCAAAGTTTATAGGCCTCGGAACGTACCTTTTCTTTAGCGGTATTGGTTCCAATCGGTCTTCCCAGGCGGTTAGATCAAGATAGGACAGATAAGAATGTTATTAAATGGGTGTCTTCTTCTTTCCTTTGGTAGTTGGTATGGGACACGGTTCTTTTTGGGAATGGTTTACCTTGGGCATGTAGCTACCAAATAAAGTCTGTCTGCTATGTAATAGCGTAGGCAGGATAGCTATAAAGTCCCTCTTATTGTGAGTCTGTGTCTTCCCTTCCTTCTCTCCCAGTGAGGTAATAAGGTACTACATTAAATCCATCCATAGCGGTGCGGGGGAATGAATAAAAGAAATCTATCTCTTTCGTCCTGCACCCGCTCACCTAGTGCTTCTGTTAAGTGAACCACTAGGCTCGCTCACCATTGAATTGCTATGCGGGAGGGAGTTAAGGCTTCGCCGTTTGAGAACACCCTGCGATACGAGAAGAAGATGTTTAGGCCGTAGGATCCCCTATTGTATTGGCCCTTGTTTATTTCGTTTATTTCAATAAAATAAAACACCCCGGAGAACACCCAGAAAGTCTATTTGATATCTGGTATTCACGCCCGATCTAGCCCTGTGGCTTAAGCAAGGGACTTTTCCTTCTATTACGTCAACATCTGGAATCAAAGCCAACCTTTCCTTCTCCCTTCTTCCTTGAATCAATGATTAGGGGATCTAGCTAAAATAAAACAAAAAGAGGAGACTCTTGGTCCGGTACGGAATGAATTTCCATATCCAGCATATGGAGAGGAAAGGCCGGCCCTTCTTCTATGGGCCTGGGGAAGGCGGCAGAGACCGGTCCTAAAAAGAAAGGAAAGCGAAAGCCCCTATTCCCCAATTGATTAGTCACTCGGAGAAAGGTAGCGAAGTGAGTTCCGTTTTTAGAATTGTGTATATAAAGAAGAGTTCTTTCTATCTTTCTGTGAGTGTGTTAGTTGAAGCTTATAAAAGGAGCTCATAGAGCCGGACCCCATTCACGA